ACTTCAAATCTATTTTTATAAAAGTGATCTCCCTTTGTCTATTACATTCTTAGGTTTTGTGTCTACCCAAACATTGTTATTATCATAGACTGGGATCCTTTTTGTATCAACTTTGATTCCAAGGTTGACTTGATGCTCTTTTTTAGCTATATTTAGGGTATGCCAATCAATTCTGAAGTTCGAAGTAAGGGTGACCTGCTCTATCCGAGAAGGATCAGCATATTCTTCCTGCAGGGATGCAAAGAGCTGATTTGTAGACCAATAGAAGCGGATTCAGTTCTTTCCTTCTTTCTTACTTTCATGCCCTATACTTGCAAGATCCAAACAAAGCAAAGAATGCCCGAAAGCAAAGGCAGATTCAAAAGTAAAATGCACCGCTTTACTTCCGGAAAGTTTAATTACGTTATAAAAGATCAAGTCAACCATATGAAGCTCCAGCTACTAAGTCATGAACCAATGCAACTAGAACAACTTATTCTATTCGGCGCAATTAGTCTAGCTAACCCAATCATGCCGTACCTGCCTGAGCCTTAGAGTTCGATTCCAAACAATCCTTCTGAAAAGGAAATTCCTATAGCACTTAGAGCCAAAGCTGAATGCGATGCGTACTAAAGACTGTCGAACCAATCCTTGCTCGTTCAAGTTCAATCCCATCATTCTGACTTCTGCTTTTCGTTCGATCCAACTAGATTCCCCTAAACTTAAACTAAAGGCTCCCGGAATTCCCATGAAAGAGTCACGTCACTCTAACGTTTCACTAGTATAATTTCCTCGAGTACGAGTAGAAGAAAGAAAGTAACTCAATTCATTCATCTATTCATTGATCTAATCCAGATCTGATATTTACCATCTGGAGGGGCTTTTTACTCTGATTCCTTGGTACTGCTTTCAGCCTTATAGCTCACTGAACTACCTTTCCATTTCCAGAAAAACGAGAGTCACTCGCTCCGGGGAGATCTTCTTTGGGACTAAAGTAAAGAGCTCTAACAGAAGAGCGGGAACAGCAAGTAATTCCTACTGTCCTTACTCAAACTAAAGCACCAAGAGCAGCTTTCCTCCCCGAGGGTCATATCTGAAGGTTTTTGTGAGAGACTTTGTTCTTAGCGGCTTAGCCTACCTAATGAAGCAACCTGCAGAACCTGAGCTTGTGAAGAATTATCTGTTAAAAACTCTCCAACCGGAGAAAAGGATTGATAACTTTACTCTTGGAGAAGGAGTAATGCCTACAAGTTTTAAGGACTCGCATCGTCAAAAGGACATATTGGTTGCCGATTTTGGTGGCAGTGCAATAGGAAGAGTTGCGCCTTTCGATTCAGGGTTCTGGTGGATTATACTGCTGAGGTCATACACCAAGTACACGCGTGATTATGCTCTGGCATAACTCCCTGAGGCCCAGAGAGGGATGAAGTTGATACTCAACCTCTGCCTCTCGGATGGCTTTGACACTTTTCCAACACTTCTATGTGCAGATGGATGTAGCATGATTGACAGAAGGATGGTGAGTTTATACTTTAAGTTTTCCACAGGGTTGGCTCCAGCCTTGTTTCGTAGTGAATTTATGGATTTGAATAATTCTTGAAATAATTTGTAAATTGAACTTGTACCTGAAACAGGGAATATGGGTATCCAATTGATATCCAGGCACTCTTCTATTTTTTCCGCTTAGGTGTGCTCGGCAGATGCTAAAGCCAGAGCGTGATGGCAAAGAGTTGATCGAGCGAATTGATAAGCGAATCACAGCTCTCAGCTATCACATTCAGAAAGACTACTGGCTGAATTTCACTCAATTAAATAACATATACCGCTACAAAAACGGAGGAGTACTCCCACACAGCTGTTAACAAGTTGAATGTCATCCTCGACTCTATCTGGGTGTTGGATTTCATGCCCTTGCGGGGAGGGTATCTGATTAAGGAGCGCTGGGAGGTCGGGGAGATGCCCTTGAAGATCACTTACCCAGTTCTGGCCGGATTTGATCTAAAAAACACACGGCGGAGTTACCATAATGGTGGGTCTTGGCCAGGTTAGTGTCAGGAACACAACGTTATAGTACGTTATTTTCATTTCAATGGTGCAAAGGAAAAAGATGCTTGTACGCACATTAGCTCAATTGACCCTGACTGTCTAGATCAGGTTTCCAGTTTAAGAAAGCTGTGAGAATGACCTAACGGCCTTGAATACCGATCCAAATTGAAATTGTGCTTCAAATAGATAATTCTATTGGAAAGGCTATGGTAGGAAATTTATAGTGGATTTTCCTTCACACGAATTTATTGGATTGGAAACAAGATTCAACTAGAATGAAGCAGCAGAAAGGAAATGCAGCACAAATAGTATTTTTAGTTGGCGGCTTCAAACTACCAATCATACTTTACATGGTCTGACTTTGGATGTAAAATGGCATTTGATTTCAGACACCGGGTGGAATTTTTTTTAGCACCCTAGACATTTACGAAATGCAACTATTATCCACTGAAGTGACTTAAATACAATGTATATTCTTGCTCATCTCTTCTTGTGATGAGAATGTTGAAGTTAATGCTTCTTTGATGTGGGTTTCGTGTAGTTCTGATGAGTTAACCAATTCCTCTACCCCGCTTAGTCCCTTTCAACATACCCCGAATCTAGCCTAAAATCCGATCTTTCTTCTCTTATGATTTTTTCTACTTTACTTGACTTTATAAAAGTGTATTCTCTCTAAGAGCTCATTTTGTTTTTGTTTTTCCTGTATAGCTGGCTATATCTTTCCCTGGAATGGCTAACATAGAGATTTCTTCCCTGTGTGGGAGTGTTAAGGGTTTGAGTCATAAACTAAACTTCTTTAGTTCCATTGCTCCTAGTGGTGGGGATTTTCCCTTTAGTTACGTCTAGCATTCCTTTTTTTTTCAAGTAGTCTATTGGGCCTGTGAATGTGAAAAAAGCTTTTCATCCGTCCCGACCAGTCCTTCTCTCTTTTAAGATTGGAGAGGGCTACTATTCAAAAATAAAATCTTTTTGAAATCAAATCTATAGCCCGCAGAAATGCTTCTTCCTGCGAGTGGAGGTGCTCTGACATCCATTGTAGTATGAGTGGATAGGGCCCTATCACTCTACCTTAGAGTGGTAAGCTATGCTATCTAGTCTAGTTGGAGTTCTTTTTTCAGTGTCGGATTTTTTACAATTAGCCTTTGCCTTCCAATTATGCTTCCTCCTATTTCAAAAAGTTAGTGTTTAAGCCTTTCAATTGCAGTACCACATTTTCTAGCGATCTAGTTCCATTCAGTCCTATTGATCTTGAAGCAGGAGGATTTTCCAAGGCACCTACAGGAAGGGCAGCAAGCGACTAGGTTTCGTTTCATAGGCGGTAAGACTTTCCCATAGAAGCCAGAGGTATGGTATGATGGATGCGGGCATAGTTTACACTCGTAGGTAATCAGGTAAGCAAGTGGGATAGCTGAAAGCTTTTGATATGGATCTTAAGTAAGCACAAACCTGTGATAAAGGTAGTTTCCCCCTCTTGGCATTGTAGGAGTCATTCCAGTAGTTTCATTCCAAGCATAAAAAGTACCCGCATTGAATTCGCCTTCGTGGCAGTCTCTTAGGCGTCAGATTTTAGGCAAGCAGAAGGATCAGATAAGACATAGATTTATTTTAGTGGGAGTTATCCATCTAGGTCAAGCGCTAATATATACATTGATTTCCTTTAGAGTTGAGAGTAAAATAGCTAGAAGAAGGCTAGGAAGGTGGAAGAGAAATTACCTATAATAAGAAAGAGAATCCAATTTTCTAATATGAATTTGAATGGATTCTCCACTAACTGGAAAACCTGCCAATCCACTCTTCCTTTTTGGTCTGCCACTACTGTCTTACTGAAGCTGGCTTGCCTTGCGTAGATCAAAAACTTTTCAAACTCTTTTGGTCGGCTTACTAATAGAACTTTTCAATATAAAGAAAGACCTTGTACATCTGTCCTATAAAGAAAGACCTTGTACATCTGTCCTAACTTTGATAACACTGGAATACATACTTTACTTCCGCGGGTATTGGCTTTCGGGCTTGATGAGCTCCACCTTAAAGAGAAAAAAAATGGGCCTACTGCATGGGTTAATGTTGATAGGATCTGGGAGATTGGAAAAGACATCCCGGTAAATGTATTTCTTTTAATAAAGGAAAGCTTCCACGTCACATCCGATAGTCTGATTGGACTTCTGCTGGAACTGGCTGGTCACACTCGGTAAGACTTTTTTTATCCTGTAAGACTGGCTTTTAATAGAACCCCTAACATCTCTAAGAAAGCATCGACCCTCGCTGATGCTCGTACATACTTTGATTTCCGACTAAATAAAAGAGGCTTTCTTTGCAGCATCCGTCTTGCAAGCAACCTATCCCCCTATATTAGATTAATCGGGTTACAAAAACTCTAACGGATATAGAGCCAACGGACGCTATGGATTTGTTGTACCATTTTACGTGCTTGAACTCAGAACACACGCCATCCGATCCGAACATAACATACAAGGGCTCCCTTATCTTCTATGTACTTTATCTTCTTTCTGATTTTTTTTTTCTTTTATAGACTGGATTGAGTGAACAGTCGGGGGCTGGGATGCCTGCCCTTAACAACGAAAAGCTTTTTTTTAGACTTTTCGCTTCGTTATGAGACAGCTGGTCTAAAAAGGACTTTAATGGATCCGGGCCATATGTACTTGAAAGGGTGGTAGGGGTTTCGTGGAACCAAGTTCTTTCTTTTTGTTGCTTTCCCACTTTCACTTCCCTGGCTTTCGAAACATGGCATCAATAGGATTTCTTTTTATTCTTATAGACTAAAGGAACCGACAGGCCATAATTAGGTCTTAACTTCTATCGGGCACAGGCTTTCGGACAGGCTTTTTACTATTGGTGAATCCACCTTTGATAAGAACTTTCCAAGTCCATCAAAAACCTATAAATAATAAAAAAAGATCCCTGGAGACTAGACTCTTCTCTTGGAAGCGAGATCACTGGAGCTGGGACTGGTGATTGACTTTCCTAAGACTTTTTTTGGATTCCTGAGGGAAGAGGTAGCGAAGGATAAAATCTCGGACACTGGCGTATGGGACTTCTCTTATGTTATAGCTTCTGCGCGAAGAGTGAGCTTATGGACTCTTTCACTTTAACTGGAACGAAGTCGCTATCTTAGTCCGCGGGTAGAAAAGCTGGCTTGTGGAAAGACAGACATTGTCTTTTTTTTTAACAGACTACAGAGTCACAGCACAGCTACTCTTTGCTTGGGCCCCATTGATGAACATGAGATTTGTTATGAAAGGACTTCTCTCCTTCTCTCTAACAAGAGCAAGTAGACCTGCCCTCTAACAAAGAAGAAAACTCACAGCTCTTTGTCTTCCTATATGACATCAAGCAAGCATCACGGACCCTATTTCAAGATATGGATGGGGAACTTTGCTGCATCTGAGGCTAGGCACCTAATCTCCCTCCCAGGGAAAAAAGGCTCTTTGGACACTTTCGAGTTCCTCTGCTCTGAGTCCTAAAACCGGTAATGCCGTTGACGGCTTCTTTTGACTATTGGGATACCTTTCCCGCGCATTCCTTACCTCAGTGTGGGATGCCGTCCCATCTTAGCAAGAAAAGGGCTAGGTTGCTGCTGGTTTTGCGTGAGTATCTTTCTTTTCAGACGCCAGTTTCTATTGAATGCCCTGCTTGAGGAATAGAAATTTCATATAATAGAATAGTAATGGGTTGTGCTAAAGGAACTGACAGATGCTAGGAGGGCTAAACTAAGCACGTAAGCGAAGCCGGGTCGAAGCATAAGCAGGGCATGGTAACGAGAAAGAAGCGGTTGTAAGTTAGATAACTAGTTTAGCAAGCGCGCCTATCGGCTACAGTAACAGCCATGCCATGCGCCTATCTAGCGCATGATAGCTTACTTCTAACTGACATTAAGATTTTGATTGAGTGTGCAGCATCAGGGAGAGGGGGTTGGTATAGTCCTTCCGCAGAGAGGGAGACTGGCTGGAAAGATGGAGATCTTAATGCCAACCGCCTGCTTTTAAGTTTACCTTCTTTTCTAAAGTCTAAAGCAGCTTGCTTGGAAGCTAACTTAAGTAGATTTATTGAAAGAGATATTGCTATTAGCAAACTACCTGCTTGAAAGTGTCTATTCACCCAGACCTCTAAAAGAAGAAGCTGAGCTCTATCTCTCTTTTTTTTTTATTAGAATAAATAAGATTATAGGCAAGGCTTCCCCTGTTGTCTATGAGTCGCCGGCTTCCCTTTTCCCCATAGAGCAAGCCCCTACTGCTCTTCTGCCTGCTTTAGGGCAGGGCCTATATAACGTCATAAAAAGCTCCTTTACCGAACGAGGCTGAGAAAATCTTACCCTACTTGGCTCACTCCCGTTCGCGGGTTTTCTCTCTAAACCAACTCCTTGGCTCACGCGTGTAAATGCGTATATAAGTGCTCAGCTCATTCTTTTCCCAAAAAGTGCTCCTCTTGAGCGATCCATTATATGAGCGGGGCAGCTAGTAGAGAGAAAATCTCCATATTTTTAAGCCGGTCCCATTGATTTAATTAAATTACGATCAGGCTGAGATCTTGCCTGGAAAAGGCTTGGGTAGGGTCAGTTCGTTTAGCGCTTCGAGGCTGTCTTCGACTCATAGAAGAAGTAAGCCCCACTATTTTGTCTAACAAGAAATGGAGTAAGGGACGGGAAGCTACTCTTGTTCATCATGCGCCTTGTGTGCTTTGTATTCTCTATCGCTTGGGAATAAACGATCGCGATGTAGCAGAGTCGTGATAACTCTCTTCAAGCGGATCAACAAAGGCGAGATCAGCTCACTTGCCCACCGACCCGTCTCTTATACGATGAAACAAAGTCCATCCACTATATAAGAAGAGGAGACAGAGAGGTAGTAAGTTGCCCGCTTGTAGCAAGTTCTTTCAGGACGTAGCTAACCCTTCCGAGGGACATCCTGGTTCAAGTCTTCATCGATCGGGTGGATTTATATGCTCCGGGGGGGTGAGACGAGGTGTAGCGCAGTCTGGTCAGCGCATCTGTTTTGGGTACAGAGGGCCATAGGTTCGAATCCTGTCACCTTGACCATAACCTTCATTAGTGTATTCATTTTCTGTGGTTTCCCTAATCAAACTAGATCAAAGAACCATGAATAGGGAACATCCGACCAGCTACGCCTAAGATGTGAAATGGGTGCATAAGGATGTTGTGCTCAGCCTGGAATCATAAAGTTCAAAGTACCAGACTGGACCATCCGAAAAACTTCCTTGACCGATTGGATAAATCAAGAAAACAGCAGTAGCCGCCGCAACAGGAGCTGAATATGCAACAGCAATCCAAGGACGCATACCCAGACGGAAACTCAGTTCCCACTCACGCCCCATGTAACAAGCTACACCAAGTAAGAAGTGTAGAACAATTAGCTCATAAGGACCGCCGTTGTATAACCATTCATCAACGGATGCCGCTTCCCATATTGGGTAAAAGTGCAACCCTATAGCCGCAGAAGTAGGAATAATGGCACCAGAAATGATATTGTTTCCATAAATTAAATCCAGAAAGAGGTTCACGAATACCATCAATGTCTACTGGAGGGGCAGCAATGAAAGCGATAATAAATACAGAAGTTGCGGTCAATAAAGTAGGAATCATCAAAACACCAAACCATCCAATGTCTCCTAACGCAGCGACGAGGACGCAACGGTTGGCCGCCTGATGAGCCTCACTCTCTTTGAGAAATGATGTGCGCTACACCGCTAGCCTTCTTCCATACAGCCATCGGAATATCTGCTTACCAGGGCAGATGCCCCTTTCTTCTTTTAAGCTTAATAAGATTCTTAATTTTGAACTACAGCCCTAGCGGAGACTTAAGACTTTTGATTTGAACAAGAAACTACGTCCCCATCGGCTTTAGGAAGGGCCTTAGCCTTAGCTCCAAGATCTCAGTTTGCATCAGGATTTCAGTTCTCAGCAGGAGCCGATTGCTCTTAACTTAAGGATAAACCGATGGAACATAGTAGTGAATTTCTCTCTCCCGATCCGGTTTCGGTTAAGTAATCTGTCTATCCATCAGGTTAGGTTTCGACCTAAGCATGTAAGGGCTTTCTAGTAGGGTAACCAAACCATGCCTCGCAGCATTGATTTCTTCTTTTCATTCTCAGAACAATCTCCAGAAAGACTTAACGCCAACCAAATAGGAAGCTTCATCCAATCCTCACCTTCGGAACGGGCTCGAGAGCTTCAATCAGACTTAGGGAGCGGGGAAAGTAGCAGAAGGGCGGTCGGAGCAAAACAACTTCTTTGCGGAAAGCGATGTCATTATCTTCCGGTAAGAGTTCAAGCGGTAGTTCGAGCTAAAGCACTCTTCTTGGCTTTCAATTCACTTCCGTTGTTGTACCATTCCATCTCTTTGTCATCGCATATAGAATTCCTTTTTCCTGTTTCGACAGGTCTAGTGTGGGAGCTGTTACCCCTTATTCCTTTTCCTAAATAGGCCTTTCTTCCCTCTCTATAGCCTATTTCTTCCCTCTCTATAGCCTATAGGTTTTGAGGTTTTGACCTTCATGGGAGAGGTTTCCTTTGTCATAGGTGGCGGAGGGTTTCGCTTTTTATTTTTATATTTTTATATACGAAAAAGTGGCGCAGTGAAAACTCAAAACAAAATCAAGAGAGCATAGAATTTATACAAAATTGGCTTTTTAGGAAAGTTACGGAGATTCAAAGGTTATTACTTCATTCTTCTTTTTCTTTCTCCCAGATCTTTCTTTTTTTCCTAAGACAAACAGAAATATCAGAAAGATGCGCCAAATCACACAACCATATAAGGAAGTTTTTTTTTGTAATGGAAGCTCTCTCCTTGCTTTTGAATGCCATGAATCGATTTTTGACTTATTCTCATGGCTTTCGCAAAGTCAAGTTTCTTGCTTTAGTTTTCAATAAGGGGCAACAAGCAACGGATTGAGCTGCGCGAAAGCCGTTGCGCGTTAGCGCATCCGTTTTCTTGCTCGTTAGCGCTTTACTATTTACTAATAAGATAGAAAGGGCTTTTTCCGCTGGATCCAGAACGAATAGGAGATCTATCAGTACGCCATCCGCTCTATATCTTTCGTAGTGACGGAACTCCTCTCTTTTTAGGCTGACGAGCGGAGGCTCCCGGGAGCTTGTCCTCTCGTCCTTTTCAAAGTCGAGTCGCGTAATAAGTAAAAAATAGTAAACAACTCACCTGCCTGGCTAGTTTCGACCCTCCTTCCGGAAGCACGGATTCGCCGGTAGGTATCTACGGAGCCCCGCGCTTCGCTAGGGTTAGGTTTTTGCCGTCCTTAAGTCCAGGATGCGAAAACGATTCCTACCCCTGAGAGTTGATTTCAGGTTCGATAGTGTCGAGAAGGTATTAGCCACCGGTGACCGTACTTTCGTAAAATGGGCGGTGGTTCCTCTCCTTCCTCTTTTCCTCTTGAACCTAGAACAAAAAATGGATCTCGCCGACCGAATCGAAAAAGTAAAAGGCTTCAAACTACTAGTCATTAAGACAACTATGAAATCAAAGTAAGGAAGTCCTTTTCTTGACTTGGCCTGCGTGCATTATACCTACCCCTTTTTAAAGAACTTGATTTCAATCTCAACAAAGAAATGAAAGCATAACTCTTTGCTTGTTGTCCTCTGACTCTTTTAGCCTGCCTTGTGGAGGTCTCTCGGGTGTCTACGGCGGATCCGATCAGTCTCGTGATGAAGAGAATTCCGATCTTCCACTAAGAAAGGTATCGTCACGACAACTCAATTTGTCCGGTAAACTACTCGGGGCTCCCCTTACTATTACTAATGGGCAATCAGTCCAAGGGGCAATATTCGGTCAATCAGGTTAATCCCGAACAGCCTTTGCTGCTCTCTTTCCTGTGGGAGGAATCCCACACAGCTCTTCTTGGTCGTGAAGGGTAAGATACCTTCTTTCTATATTTCTATAAAAGAATGAAGTTCACACGCGAAAGTGTAACCTTACCAAAGGAACAAGATCAAGCCACGGTCGGGAAACTCCCATCGTCTAGTGGTTCAATCTCTCTTTCAAGGAGGAAGCGAGGACCCTGGGGGTATTACGAAAGGAAGTTGATCAGGAATGATTGATTCTTAATCAGTCTGGAATTTCTTCTTCCTGGGTCGATGCCCGAGCGTGGGGACGGACTGTAAATTCGTTGGCAATATGCCTACGCTGGTTCAAATCCAGCTCGGATTCACTAATCCACCATGAGAAAACCCAGAAAATGACATTCCACTGATTGCAGGGTTTTCCAGCAACAGTAGTATAGCCTTTTTTTTGACCTCCTCCCAAAGCGAGGATCCGTATCTGTAAATAGCCCCGTCTGCATTACTCCTTATTAGCCTGGTCCCTATCTCATTGGGCTTCTTAGCCTTCGGCATCCCCTTTCTCTTATTCTTCTTAGCCTTCGGCTTTCGCTATCTCACTAGAAAAGCTTCTCTTCGGCTAACTCTATTCAGTCTTTTCTCTGAATAAATCTCTCAGGATTTCTCTATTCCGGAGGAAAGAACCCATCCTATACCCCAATCTCACGATTCAAAGGATTACCTTATTGGTACCCTATTAGTGCTTTAGAAGCTTCAATAAAGACCTCTGAAAGAGGATTTGTCTTATCTAAGATGCCTACTCCCGATTAAGCCTAACTAACTTGGAGGACAATTTTGTTCGAGTTCTTTGTCAAGGACCTTGCTAAGGGGAGAGTCAGTGAATTGGATTGGTCCACGGTCCTTGTTACTACGGGCTGGGGTGACACGGTGTTTATGAGAGGCATTCTTCTTTTTTGAGCTGCTGGATTTGGAATTGGGATTGCAGTAGATATAAAGCTCCTTTTGATCTTATTGATTTGACTTGATAGCATTCTAAATTCAGTAGAGTAGGTAGAGTAGGTACAGATTGGGCCACGAAGTTCTTCGTGTACATAGGAAGAATAAGTTTACTTTGCACCAGTTTCACTTGCTCTTTCTCGGTGGTCCTCTTTCCGTTCAGCGGGTAATGAAAGGAGTTCTTAATTTTTAGGTTTTTGCTTTTTCGTCCAATATTGGATTCTTTTCACATCCAGCTAAGTATTAAAAAGATAAGGTATTGTTTCACTATTTCAAAGTTGATTGAAAAGGAACTTTTTCCAGTGAGAGTTTGAACAAACATTTGGGCCATCCTTTCATTGAAGACCCCTATGCATGGCTCTCATATACATTTTAAGATGTGTTCTAGGGCAATAAATAAGTTCGGGTGTCGGTACTCATGAGCACGCTTTTTTCTTTATTCTCTTCTAGTAGCGGTAACACAGGGGTTTATTTTATATCAGTCGATTACCCGGCTTCGTAATCAAACTGGATGAATGAACTTCTTTCCAACTACTGAAATGGGATCAACCACTGCTACCTTCGCTGCTTTCCTTAGTCTTGCTTCTTTTCTTTTAGAAGCAATGGATAATATTGTCTCAAAGGGTAATACTCTTTTCGCTAAGGCTACCTGTTGCATGAGGTCCAGGCTTTAGTTGTTAGCTGGGTTCTCGTAGCTTCAGTTCTTGGTGCAGTTTGGTTGGTCCCATCCTTGTTTAGACTATCCTTATCCTTTTTCTAATCTAAGTAATCACCTGTGTTGTCACTGTTTCATTTATTTGCGCTAAGATCTTTGTGACTTGCTCCTTCTGAGCTTTTTCTCGTAATGCTGGATTCCCACCCTTTTCTATGTTTGATGTGGGAATGGTAGGAGTTGCCCGAAAATTATCTCATTTCATTACCGCTTGCCGGGACATTGCCACAAAAGGGAGTCTTTGCCTTTGAGAAAAAAAAAAGGTCCCCTTTCCGACCCTATTCTTTACAAGGAATCCACTTCTGATGTCAGGTTTTATTTACCATTGAATTAGCTTATAGCTTCTTACACAGAGGGAATCTAGGCATTAACACTAACTAACTAGCTATATTGATTTACTCTTCCTTCCTTGCCTATGGTAATAGAATTTCCTTTCCTCTAGCCACCGATGGCGCATTGTCTTCATACCGGGCATGAACCAACCTAAACTGACCATCCAAAAGCATTTGCATCCGTTTTTTCAGGTGGACCACAAGGTTCAGTTTCTCATCTCGAACTAGCAAATCCTGGTCCCTTAACGGACTTATAAATATCCGAGCTTGAAGCTGCAGACTCAGCCATATATAGGAGCAACTTGGAGAAGAGAAAGCTAAGAGGTTTTACGCAGGATCTTTTTCAGAAGTAGAGCAAGGAACAGGTCTGAACCGCCAAGTTGAGATCAGTAACTGGGCGTGGAATTGAACTTGTCTGATTTTTCCGTGTTTAGGAGTGGGAGTCCTTTCTAAAGAGTGACGCTCCTCATTCAAAGAGGGGCGGGTGGTTATCGAGGTTTGCAAAGTCTAAAACTTCAGCATGTTGGATGCACCCAAAGCCCGTTAACCAAAAGGCGAATAGTTAGCCGAGGAAGGGCCTGAATAAGCTTTTTGCCCGATAGGACTGAATCAATCGCAACACAATGGGGGAGGAGCGGGTATAGGGCCTTTGTTGGGCCTACAGAGGCGAATAGGATCAGCACGAATAAATAAAGATTTTCAGGCGAAAAAGGAGAGATCTCTTTTCTTTTGGGCTTGAGAGAGGATGACAGACAAAGGGGATGGCTCCAAGCGAGTGGGCAAGGTATAGAAAGTAACCAGCTAATCGAAATGCCTGTCCCCCTATTAAGTTAAGCCCTGGAGCACCTTGACCCGCTGGTAAGGTGCCTGGAAGGGGATAAAAAAGAAAAAGCAAACAGGTGCTGAGTAGACTTAGCTGCAGAACTAGCTCTTTCATTCGCCGAATCACCCGCTGAATCAATAGAAGCCCACTGCCACCCGCATTCTGGGATTGCTGAAAGTCTGGTTCTAACGTAGGATTTTTTCAACAGGAAATTCTTTGTTTGAATGCTGTCCTTCCACCGTCTTTCTTTCTCTAAAACGAGAAGTTCATAATATATAAATATTTATATAATTTGTTGGCTTACTATCGCCCCTCGCTACTGCTCAACCTCGCTATCGCATTGATTCTTGCCGGCCCTCCCAGATTCAAATTCCTTATTGAAATCGAGATCTTGTTCCATTAGACCCAGTTCGGTCAGATCAGTTCCCATAATAAATATTGCTTGCCCGGGTCGGGCTTTCAGTCTTTGGTCGGGCCTTCCGGGCTTAAGGGAGCCGAGGGGAGGCAGAGAAAAAACAGCCATTTCATCGGTTGTCGGCAGTAGGCCTTGGTGCTTGAGTCAGTCCGTGGTCAGCAGTGGATTAGGTAGAATCGGTAACTGTTCTTCCTTAAGTCTGATCCCAAGTGACAGTGACATCGAGTTAGCTCTTTGAAGACTAACCCCTGCTATTGTATTGAATCGGCCATAGCTTGCTACGACCCTTCCTTAGCTTAGGCGAGTGAAGTAGGAAAAATTATTAAATTAACAGAACCCGGAAGGGGCGAAAGGCATAGTAGAAAACTTAGTGACCTGCTACCTTACTTCCCCTGGCTTCGGTTGACCCCCTTTCGGTGGTAGTAAGAGCAGAGTCTTGGGTTGGTGCTTGAAGTAAGGGTCATCAAAGATACGGATTTCTTTTTTGGGATTTGGTACGTGGTGGAGTATTACTCCCGGCGCCCTTCTACAACATCCGGATATCTGTTGTTTAGTAACTTACGCAAGGTACCAATTCACACACCAACCCAATCTCTTTTAAATTTAAAGGGCCAAACTCCCTTCTCTTTTCTTCCCGCCTATTCCTTTTTTTTACATTACTAACGAGATTGTTGAAGGGTCATAAAAGGAGAAAGAATAGGGTAAAGTAGGTTTCTGCGCTTCCGCTTCTTTCTTTGTGGAAAATGCCGGGGAATTGAAAACGAAAGGTTATCGCCTTGTTCCGATTCCTAACCATTTAATACTTCGAACCCTCCAATAAGGTCAATTGTCTTAAAGGGTAATTGGGCCGGAAAAAACTTAGCACAACGGCTTGGGGTGGGAAATTTCTCAACTTTTGGGGCACTTCTTTGATGAGCTAAGCGCTTTAGCCAGGGCATCTATGCTGGAAACTGGGATCAAGAAACTGGGGCTTCCCCCTACGTAATAGCAATATTGGCTGGCCTATATCTATATATAGGCCTCCCAGCTAAAAAGGTAGCTTCACCTCAAAGACGCGGGATTGACTTATCTAGGGTAACTTCCTGATTCATGGTCAGGGCAGGCAAAAGAAAAAGAGGCTCAAGAGTTGATGGTAAGTGTGAGAAAGCTCATGGCTGAATAATCGTGATTGCTCTAGATTGACTTTCTTTTCTGCTTCTCAGAAAGGTATTTTAAGGCCTCCCGCTTCTTCCTCATAAATCTCAGATAACGATTCAGCCGTTCGGTAAGTTGATGTACAATCTTGGCTCTTCCCTTCTTTTCGTATGGCTAGACTGCGGTAAGCATGTCTTCTATATCTTTTTTGCAGGATTTCCATCATGATGATTTTCTATATCTATAAAAGGACTCCTCCCTGGCCAGGTAAGCCCGGTACTTGTACTTGGTGGATCAAGAGCCGGTGAATGCAACTCAGTTACATATCATAATTCCACGTCTGAGGCTTCGCTCATGAATTTCTTATACTGGCACTCTCTTTGCTTTGTCCAATAGATTCTGTAGGCGAACCTGCTTCAAAATGAGTTCGTCGTGGTACTGGTTCGTCATCCCTTCTGGCAATAGATCTGAATGTATAGAGCAGTGGCCCAGGGAAAGAGCTTCAACTCCAAGGACTCCCCGCGGTACTTCGACCTTGCTTTAGGTTAGTTATCGTATAAAAGAGAACGCCATGCTTTCTTTCATCAAAGTCACGGTAAGGTTTGAACCCCAACTTTCTCTTTGTGCAGACTGATACCGAGCTTGGGGCCTATCATTAGTTCCATGGAGATGCTGTACACTTCTTTGTGAGAGGTGGGTAAATGACTGGGCCTACTCATGGAGGCCTCTTCCCCTCAGCTGCAGATGTTCGCAAAGTTTGGGAGATAGTGAATCATTTCCCGATCCTTCCTATAGATTTGTCTCAAGCTCAGATGCTGTGAGGGACGCAGCTTCACTTCACTCCTCTCTTGATGCCAAAATACGACTGCTGAGTAAGAAAATAGGCGCCTGGACCTATAAGCAGAACTGGACAGAGCATTGGTCGGCTTTCAGTCTGGGCAGGACCTGGTTCAGCAAGTAGTACAAAGGACAAAAAGCATTCGAAAAAAGCCGATTTCGATGGGATTGGGATGGCTACTACCTGACTTTATATTCCTCTAGATCGATCCTCTTTCTTATTATTTTATGGGTAGTCGGGTATGTGCTAGGTATCATTTCATTTATTGGGAATTTATAACAGGTACTAAATGGTGCTAAGTAGGGGATCTGGGGGGTTTGACAACCAATTTAACACAGAAAAAGGAAATTTCATATTAGAAAGAAGAGAAGGAAGTTTCATTTTCATCTTTCTTCTTTGAAGACAATTAAAAGAGATATCCGATCTCTGATCGAGCAAGTCTATGCTATAGGTATATTTTTACATGATAAGGAGACTTCGGGCTGAAGCTCAGATACGAGCGAGCTCTAAAACGAGTCTACTAAAAGAATTCCATTTCCCCGCCTACAGATAGAAGACCAAGCTTAGCTAGCCGATATAACCCCCAAAACCCTATAGGATAAGACGCAAGAGGAAGCTGCTGAAGCTATCATCTTCGTTTTAGAGATTCTTATCTTATTCCATTCCAGTGGCTTGACCAGTAACCAATGGCGAAAACTCAAAAATCTATGGTTTCCCGGTAGAACCCCATTTCGCCCAAGTTGTTTCGGAACCGGAAAAAAGAAACGGTTTTTCGCACAGCTTGCTCATAGTGCAGGTCCCACTTGTATATTGTATTTGGCCGAAGAAGCATCGGATAGGTTGGAGTTCTTACCTTCTTGGGACTCCATGGACCAAGATCTGCTTTTATTATATGGGCAATATCGATCTACTTTAGTACATCATATGGATGTAGAAAAAGCTTCTGATTTTGATGAATTGGAAACATCTCTTTTCCATTTCTATTTACCTAGTTCATATCTTTCTTTCGTGTGTTCCGGGGAGGGAGTCGATCTCTTCAATCTCGGGATACCACCTAAATAACTGCGGCCAGAGAGGAGGTCGGGAAGAAAGAGTCTGAGGTTGGGGAAGTCTCTTTCGTAAGTTACTCAGTGCTTGCTAAGATAAGAAAATGAAAGACGAACAACCGCGCTGGTCGTAATACTTTCATGCTCCAGTATGAAAGTTCCATTTCAGGGAAGGACGACGTACCATGATACTTTCTGTTTTGTCGAGCCCTGCTTTGGTCTCTGGTTTGATGGTTGCACGTGCTAAGAATCCGGTACATTCCGTTTTGTTTTCCATCCTAGTCTTTCGCAATACTTCAGGGTTACTTATTTTGTTAGGTCTCGACTTCTCCGCTATGATCTTCCCAGTAGTTCATATAGGAGCTATAGCCGTTTCATTCCTATTCGTTGTTATGATGTTCCATATTCAAATAGCGGAGATTCACGAAGAAGTCTTGCGCTATTTACCAGTTAGTGCTATTATTGGACTGATCTTTTGGTGGGAAATGTTCTTCATTTTAGATAATGAAAGCATTCCATTACTACCAACCCAAAGAAAGACGACCTCTCTGAGATATACGGTTTATGCCGGAAAAGTACGAAGTTGGACTAATTTGGAAACATTGGGAAATTTACTTTATACCTACTATTTCGTCTGGTTTTTGGTTCCTAGTCTGATTTTATTAGTAGCCATGATTGGGGCTATAGTACTGACTATGCATAGGACTACTAAGGTGAAAAGACAAGATATATTTCGACGAAATGCTATTTCTTTTAGGAGGACTATAATGAGGAGGACGACAGACCCCCCTCACGATCTACTAAAGGGCAAGTAGCTTGATTGGTTCGAATCCAATTCGTGAGATGGCAGTGATCTTTAGCTGGTCATGGCCATAAGATGCTCTTTTCCTCGGAGCCGTCGATGTCGATAGAAGGAGGTTAAGAGAACTTCATCTTTGTTAAAGGGGAAAGGGCTAGGTCAGTTCTACCAATACCAGTAGTAGTAGTCTCCGTAAAATATACAGTGCCAATAGTGACAGTAGCAGTCTTTCCATCTGTGGTTAGGGCAAAAGTGAGATTCTCAGTTCCTGCAAGCAAGATCAATTCATCAGGTTTGAAAGCGAGCATTTTCTTTTAGACCAATTCAACAGGCCAGTTAGAGATTGAAGTTTGATCGCTTAGATCCACCATCAGCCATCCTCAAAGAGGCAGCCCCCAACCAAGCGTAAAGATTCTCAATCCCTTCCACTCTTCTTCTCCTATCCCTCAATTGCTCAACTAGATGGGCGGAGGATAAGGCATTAAAAAACCGTTTATATGTGGGGCGATCGAACCGACTCATCTACAACGCATCTTTGGCTTGTGGAGTGCTCTCTTTATTCTATTCTGTGATCTTTGATTTCTCTCTTCTGTCGAATGGCAGACGCATTACGTTTCGTTGATTGAAGATACCTTTTTTAGTGTTTAACCTAGCTAGCCGGGGTTAGAAAGTTGGCCGGAGGCTAGTCTTGCAACTGTGCCCCTTCCCCCACTTTGACTTAGTCTTTATAGAAGGAATCTTTGGCTCCGGGGGAATGGATGTCGCTTGAACCGTCGTCCCCCAACGATCCTATCCTATAGTAAGTAGAACGGATGTTTCCTATCTATTATAGATATAGAAGAAACCCAGCGGCCCTAGCCTTAACACGATGCGCAGTTTACCGCGGTGGTCTGCATTTCGCACCAGCTTACTTTTTTGTTTAAGTTTGTGTTCCGCGAATTAAATACAATACACACTGAACAAAGACTTAAAAACCTTAAAGTTAAGAGATAAAAGACGGCACAACGTTGACACACAGTTCCTTGATAAAGAAAGCATGTCACGAGTTTGGCCAATTGTTCGCGGAGACCTGCTAGGCGAGATTCAGCTTTAGTTGCTGCCAAGGCTTTCAATGATAAGAAAGCAGGGGCGGACAATGATTTTCACCTTTGGTTTGGGTCTTTGATGATTTGAATCCATCTGGGGGTAAAGTAAAAAGGTTAAAGTTATACCGCGGAGGTCCTATGCGAATACATTCTTAAAAAGTAGTGGAGGGCCCAGAATGTCGTTTAGACTCCAAGTATTCCCTCAAGAAAAAGAGGAACGTTCCCGTGGCAAACAACCTTCCTGAAACAATGTCAAAGCATGGACCTTTTAGAGCGAGGGTGAGGTTTGTGACAAATCTAGCAAAATTTAGAAGAGGAACAACCCTGTATGGTTAAGAGCTTGCAAGAGATCCTATTTTGAGGAGCACCCTAAAGAAAGTAGAAAAAGAAGAAGATCAGAAATCAGAAAGAAGGGTAAAAAAGAAAATCATCATAGACTCTGAGGTCTCAACTTCACTCCTTGGGCGGGAAAGGAATCTTCAAGTCTTCGATTTCCAGCTTCTAGCAGCTCAACTCTATTTCAAAGGTGAGCAGCGGGCGCAACTGAACCTAACCGAGGAATGAAAGTCCGAAGAAGAGTAGCTATCTGTCCGCATTTTACTAAATTAGCCTGGCCAAGAAAGAAAGAGAAAAGGGGCTAGCCTTTTCCTCAGTTTCAGGACAAGAATGGAAGAAGGGAGAACGTCAGGAACCTGACCACCTCTCTTGAATCAAGGAAGCCCAGAAAACGTGGCAGACGTTCAAGAAGCCGTGACCTTATCGACGTTATTGGAATAGAGGTCTCTAAGTCCATTAGGAAGAGCGGCAGCTTATGGCCAAGAGCTAGCGGTAAATTAAAGAAGATCCGTTTCTATCCGAGGTCGGAGATTCTCTTTCTATTCTAGATGTCACCATATTGGAAGGTAGGGGTGTGGAATAGAAAGGGCTCAAGAGCATGTCTTCTTTCGCGCATTCTCTCATGGATTCTTGATCGCAGTCTGTAGTTAGGTTTTTTCGAGTTCCTTTCCAATTCACATTGGCTTTGTCTTTTTCTTCTAATTGATTGATTCAACAAAGCAATGAAAGCCCCTCTAACATAGTAAGACGGAAGATCTTCTACGAAGCACCAACCTAATAAAGAAGAAGCGGAATAGGCTCTTAGCCAAGGAGCAAACCCTATTTCACTTTGAAAGTCCTTGATTTCCAGCTGAGCTTAGAACAAAGCAAGCAGCGGAGTTTCAGGAAACCTGATCTAATCGGGAAAGCTGGGAGCAAGAAGAGGAGCTGCTCCATCTCCTTTATTCGCGAGGGGAGCGGATGGCCACAAAGCGAGATTAGATGTCTCTGAGTCTATTTGAGTGGTAGATCTCTCTTGGGATGGTCGGGAAGTCAGGTCTGAGACAAAAAGTTCCCAGCCTGGTTATAATAGAAGTTGTCCCCGGATCTTAGATCACGCAATTTTGTGATGAGTTACACCGGAGTTGGAACCGGGAATGGATTAGCGATCAGAGTCTGTAGCGAGAAGAGTAGAAATTGGAAGATCTTTCTTTGAAAGAGACCTTTTGATGAGGGAGCACCTTCTTCACCTGAACTCTGATTCCATTCAAAAAAGCAATTGGAAAGAAAGACCAATCCACCGGCAGCAGTAAAGGAGAAATTGGAAAAATACCCTTCATTGCATTGCTAGCTTCCTTGCCGATTGAGAGAAGGCACCGAAGCCCTACTCGAAGCTTGGAGTTCCTTCCTTGAATACTAGTCTGACTGTGAGCTATAAGGAAAGGAGAAGAGAACGGAGCACTCAGCCTTACAACATCCATGTGCGTGCCCAGGATCAAGGGCTATGCCTCGAAGAAGGTCAGACCTAAGAAAGCGAATTAGGTGAGGCCTAAGATAGCAAGTCTGGCTACGAACTCTATTTCACGTAGGTAGGAAGCCTTCGACTAAGGGCATGAAAAGGGCACTTCTTATGGCATCCTGCTAAAGAGCGGTAATCCAACGATTAAGCCATTTCTGAGAGTAGAAAACTACCTATTTTTTTTTACGGTGGCATAGTCTTCACCCTTCCGAGCGCAGGAAGCACAAAGAAGGAAGGTCTAAGCTTGTTTAGCTAGAGCTCGATATTCAGCTTCGGCGCTAGACCGGGATACAGTTCGTTGCTTCCTAGAGCTCCATGAGATCAGATTTGGACCATAGAATATGCAATAACCAGTTGTAGATCTTCGATCATCTGGACAACCCGCCCAATCGGCGTCAGAATAGGCAATTAAAGAGCGATCTGTGGTGATACGTAAACCAAAATCAACTGTGCCTTTATATATAACGTAAAATGCGCTTGACTGCAGCAAGATGCGAGGTGCGGGGTTGGTGCATGAACTGGCCAAACTTGGTTAACAGCATACATAAGCGGCGCGTCATTGTTAAGTATTGAAGATCACCCACAATGCTACGATAAGAGGACACATCAGCAATAGCCGTCATGAGCAGATAATTTGGTGCCTGAAATAACAGGGGAAGGTTTGGCAGCAGCCATATTAGATCTCTTGAGCAAGTCAATGGCATATTTTGATTGTGTGAGAGTTAAACCAGAAGAATCTCGATGGGCCTCCATACCAAGAAAAAAAAATGAAGATCCCCAAGGTCTTTGATATCAAACTTAGATCGTAACTGATGGATAATATTGGAAATGACAAGTGAACTTGAACCAGTTTAAATTATATCATCTACATAGAGAAGTAGAAGTGCCATACCATGTGAGCTATGATAAATGAACATAGAGGAGCAATTATTAAGAAAATCCAATTTCAAGCAGAAAAGAGCTCAAACCTTCGAACCATGCCCTTGGAGCTTAGCTTGCCGTAGCCCATAGATAGCTTTATGTAGTTTGCATACATAATGAGGATGAGCGGGCTCTGGAGGAGGTGGTTGCTTTATAAAAACTTCTTCAGAGAGTATGCTCTTCTTGATGCAAACGATGGAAGGCATTTTTGACATCAAGTTGGCGCACAGGCCAATCATTATTAATGGCTATGGAAAGGACCAAACGGATAGTGCAGACTTTCACAACCAGGCTAAAGGTCTCATCAAAATCAAGACCGGGTTTTTGATTATGGTGACAAGGCGCGCTTTATAGCGTTCAATGGAGAGCTGATGGCTCCCGTTGCTTTACTCGAAAAAGCCATTTACAGCCCACTACATTCATTGTTGAAGAAGGAGGAACTAAGGACCAGGTTTGATTTTTAAGTAGTACATCAAACTCTTCCATCATGGTTGTACGCCATTATTTTTATTGTTTTGTTTGTGTGTAACATGTAGGTTCTGAGGGAGAAAGAGCAGCATGAAAACATTGGGGAAGGGGATGTTTGATAGTGAAATAAGTTTTAGGCTTACGGGTTCCATCACGGGACCGTGTAACCATAGGGTGACAAGAGGAAGTGGTTTCGTGAGTTCTTGATACTGAATACCAAGCCTCTTTCATTACTCCCTGTTAGGAATCCTTCCTTCTTGTAGGTTAGGCTAGTCCATCTAGGCTTGCTTCAGTCGATTTTGAGTTAATGAAAAATGATAGACGAACTACTTGTAATGGTTGTTTGTGACCTATGAATCATCTAAAGATGCGTGCTAAGCTCGCTAGGTGGGGTGATAAGGGATTTCCTTCTCGTGTCCCTTTTGTGCTCCGGAGGTCTCCCTGTGGAGAACCATTAATTAGCAAGTAGAAAACAGGATTCTCAATGCAGGTCGGCATGGATAAGAGGAAAGCTATCTCTCCTCAGTGATTTACTATCAAATCTTGCAGCAAGGAGGGCGTTGGGTTGGGAAGGAGATAGAGCTTGAGCTTGAGCGTGGAGCTTGTCTTCTTGACAGGCCTACTTTTCTTTGTTCAACTGGGCTTGTTCGCTTTTCGGGTCCTGGTCACTGCTAGTTAGCTCCACGAGACTTTGATAAAAAGTTGAAAATGGTCTTTCTCCGACTTCAAAGTAGGATCGACTGGTTTACAGGGCTTGGCTGGTGAACTAGATAGGGACAGGAAAGTTACAGGACCTTTTAAAGAGCGGTGTGAGGCTTGTGCTTCTTTCTATGTCTATGGAGGCCCTAACAGGTCAGTCAGGTTTCGCAGGGTAGCGAAGGCAAAGCAACTTCAGTAACTTTGTGCGAGTGGAGTAAGCGATAGCTCACGCAAACGCTATTGAAAGTGAAGCTCAGTGGCCCTTCGATTTTTTCATAGGTAATAGTGTCTTCGAATTTTAGCCAAGAGTCAGCCAAAGTCGGAAAAGTCCAGTTCAATCAAATCTCGGAACTACGGCTCCAAAGCATCGTGCAGTGGATGTGTCGGGTTCGAAAGTCTCTCTTCCTCCTGCTCCTGCTGCCGTTGGAATTGTGTGTTCGTCTCTGCCTGCTCAAAGAGCGACAATCAAGGGTCTTAAAGGGTATCTGCCTGACTTGAAAACAATCCACGCTCCCTCCGATGAATGATTCTTTGTTCTTGCTTGATTACCGGAGGACTACCGCTAGAAGGCGTTGTCACTGCGACTTGGTGCCTAGTGTGCTCTTCACGGAAAGGAGTGAAACGAGCAAGGAGAGAGAGTCAACCTTTTAGGGAAGTAAGGGGGGAAAGGAAGAGACAGAATCACATCTGCTTGGCTGGTCTTCATGGCATGAGGAACTCGGATTCGACAAAAGAATAAAAACCATAGATGAACTGAGGGATCCCACTGATCGCCCTCCAAACAAAACAACCTGATCTGTGTAGGCCAGAAGCCAGAAAAAGCATGATAGCTCGCTTGATCACACTGATCGCTCCGCTTGTCTTCTTGGTGGAAGGGCTCAGGTTCAGTGAACTGAATGAGCGAGAGCTGTTTAAGAAAGAGGCGGAACATCGCTCTCCGTGGCAGCAAAGGGAATACGAACGAGATCTTGATTCAGCCTTTTTCTGGTAGGGGGTATACTCTCGATGAGCAGAAGTAGATGCACAATGAGATTTACCCTGGATTGCCCCAGTTAGTAGGATTAGTGCTCTATATCTGTCTGTCTCCTATTGTTACGAGAAATCCCTTCCTCGGCCGTAGTGAAGAAGTATAAAGAGTTGTTGACCAACTAAAAGCATGGGAGTTGAAACGCAATGCATTCTTTTCGATTCAAAGCAACTGCTTGGCATGAAGTAAGTACAGCATTTCGAAAAGGTCTATCTAAGGCGAATCCAGAAATAGAGTACATTACGCGAGAAAGAGGGGATTCTAATACGTTAACAGATTCAGAAAGCATAAAGGAAGCGAGTGACCACACAAGATCGGCGCGGTTTTATTCTAAAAAGCACTACTTCCTAGCCCGGGTTGGAGAACTGAAATGGATTTCAATCTATTCAGGTATAGGTGGGATGGAGACAAGTACCAGCTCCATTATATGGTAGGCTTTCGGGCAACTAGTTGGCCTTTTAGATCGGCTTACGCTTTCCTCAGAGGAAGTGGCTAGAGATGCACGAAGGAGTGAAAGCCTCTCTGATTGAATGCGGGTCTTGTGTTATAGGAGCCGAAGCTGCCTAGTCCTTTAGGTCAGTCAGTTAGCCCACTACGCCATCAGAGACTGGATTAGAGCTGGACTGGACCTCCACTTTCGGAAAGATCACCGCGTAATGGAGACTCGCTTTTGACCTAGAAGCTGACAGATGGATTGGCCTTGCCTACTTCATTGCTCACCTTTTTTCTCCCTTCCTTTCTTCTTTAAAGTCGCGATTTCAACGATCTGGTCCTTCGCCCCAGACCACTCTTATTTCCCTGTCACCCGAAGTAACAAAGTCACACAGCCACCCCCAGCTCTTCGCAAATTGGACCTTCAACTTCCCTACGACTTCCGGAAACGCGTCTTGGATGAGCCTAACCGCCGTATACCTTGAAGCACTGTTGTTTTCAACAGCCAGATGGTATCGGAAAGCACCAGCATGCCCTTCAACTACAATCACCACAGCGGTACAGTGGAAGATCTTATTCAGACGAGCGATCGCGCTAGAACTTTGAAGCAGGGGAATTCAAGAGTTGAACTTCAATAGAAATCAATAGGAACTTACGGACACTAGTACTAGTGGGAAATTTTCTCTTCATTGTCTTTTTTACTTTACATTCGTTGGACCAAAAATCATACAATAGCGAGAACGAGGAGGAACTCATGATGGTACCCCTTATAACTTTTAAGATAATAAGAGAGAGGGTTGGTAGTGAACAGCGGATCTGCGACACTAGATCATAACAGCTGATATGCGATAGTAGTAGTAGTAGTACTAGTACGAGTAAGACCTATGAATCTTTGACAGAAAGCCGTAATTCCATGAATTTCATAAGCCTTTTTTATTTAACCGGTGACGAGGTTACATAGTAAGAAAGGGATGCCACCCCTTAGTAGCTAAGTAGCAAGTGAGCATGCCCCCGTAAGGAAAGGGAATTCCGAGAGCCCTTACTTAAGCTTAAAGCCGTAAAGGATACTAATGGTTCATCCAGAAACCGAATGAAGGACGCGAAAGTAAGAGTACAAATATGACGTGGAGAAGAGCTTACTGACTTATGAGCAAAAGTGGCGGGGAGCGCGGAAACGCGGAAAAAGAATAGAAGTCACTCGCGGATCACATGCATGCTATTGCGACAAGACTTAACACTTACCTATAAAATGAAGTAGGAGACTCGAAAACAAAGGCGCAATTTACGTCACATACTTTCACAACTATAAAACGTATTTTTCATTTATCAGAAGGCTTGTCGTAAGTGATCACAATCACAGAACCTTCAGCCCGATACGATATTTCAGGTGTAATACTCGTGTAGGAGTGTCCCATACCCATAGTCAAGAGAAAGTAGGAGTGGGATAAAGATAAAGCGGTATTACAGAAGCGGCTTTAGGAGGTGTTCAAAAGACGACATTTAACCCAAGGGGAATGAACGAAGATAGAAGCAAAAACAGTAGCCAGATCCTCTTCCCCCAGTTGTCAAAGTCAAGGGAGCTGCTCTTTTTTCCTGTCTAAGTTAGTTTAATGACGCTCCTTTCCACTTTTATCATCCTGCAAGTGCAATGCAAGAAAAGGCCCCAACCTATAGAGAGGGCGTTTTCGAGGAAGTAGGCACCTCTTAGATCGATATCCAGTAGGTAATGAAAATCATCTTCCGGAGCATAAAATAAAAAAGAATTGTTCTTTTAAGGTCCTTATCCCTCAGCATACATTACATATTAGTATAGAGCAGAGGCATTAATATGTATGAGTTGGGGAGAGATGGGATATAGCTAATCTTTCTTAATTAAGCAAATGGAGATTTATTTTGAAGGTTAGGTGAAGGGAGCCTATATAATGATAATGAGAAAGAGAGCTGTTGATGTTGAAAAGGCTTCCATCCTAGTTGTAGTTGAGAAGCAGGAAAGAAGAGTAGGCATGGGGCTTCTTTCACTTTCTTACTCGTTTTTTTCTTAAGAAAGCAATGATTTTAGCGTTTAGGGGAGAGCCTAGGAGCCATCGTCTTTTTACTCAGCTCAGATAAGCGGTCATCATTCAATTTAGGCATAGGGCCAAAGATCGGGAACTTTCATTCCCAGTATAAGTCCTCGAGTTTCTTGAGCGATTGTTCCATTATCCTTCTACAACCCAGTCTTGTGGAGGAGTCTTTGCACGCACATGAGGTCTGATGAAGAATCCCATGGTCTATGAAAGACTTATACAAAGCATTAGAGATGCCATTCTTTGACAGGATCGGAGAAATCTCATAACTTTCCCTATATGATCAAATGAAAGGGGTCAGAGCCATGCGAGAAAAGGCTTAACTTTAACGCGCAAAAACTGAAATTTTGCATTTCAGCCGTCTAATTCTAGCGTGATTATAGATTATAGAGTAAGGAGAGAAAGGAGCCGGTACCCATAGCCCATAAAAAAGTGTTCATCAGATGGCACACCAGGTATGTCCCTCCAAGGGACAGACTGGCACTGTGTTGAACATCTAGAGCCGGACCGGAATGGGAGCGCATGTCCAGCTCAAGCCCAGATCCTGGTTTTTTATTAGGCCTATTGCTGTGAACATGACTCTTTCTTCTGACTTCGAAGAACTCGACTCCTTCCTACGCGCGGGGAATGAGTTCTCTAATAAGATTCCGAGCAGTAAGCGTGCAAGTGTGAACATGTACAGTCTCTCGTGAGGCCGCTTACTCGTCAATTGCTCCTTCTTGGTTTCTTTAGTATTTAATGCGATTGAAGCTTTTAGAGAATCTCGTAGCGATTGGTACTGTGTGAGAAGAAATCCCGGTAGCTAAGTGGTTTAGCGGGCGACAGTTAGAGTTCAAGTGAATGGTCGTTGTTGTGTGGGGTCGACTCCCCAACGAGATATGTAACAAATTTCGTAACGTTAACGTAATATATATAAGAGGCTGGTTTTTATGCAAAAAAAGACAAAACGGGATTCGATTTCCACTCATAAGGAAGGAAGGTTAGATACCTTTGACAGGGTTGTATTTTTGGTTGAAATGGGATGGTGTTCAAACTCCCGAAATGCAGTCAGCAGGCCTTCCCCTTTACTGACTGGACTGACTCGGGGAAGGGGTGATCTCCTCCGGAGCATGCTGCACAGCCACTCATTCGTTCTGACTAAATAGTAGAATATATATATCTCTCGGCGATTCTTTTCTCCGCTAATAAATCCTTCCCAACCAGCCCGCCCGATCGATTTTGTAAGATCGGCTAATTCAAAGATCTGGTCCGAAGTTGTCGGAACGAATCGTTTGCTTTATCGAGCAAAGCTTTCTCTGGGGGTCTTGGTTGGCCCCGCTCTTTTCAACCAACCTGGCGTCGCCCCGCTTTGCGATATGAACGGACACGAAGAAAGAACGCAGGCAGCGGAAATGCAAAAGAGAAGAGCAAAGATTCCAGACCCTTATTGACTCAATCACAAATCTGTTGAATGAAGGTTCTCAGCCACTAGTTAGAAGGAAATCAAATCCCTTGACTTCGCTTATGTCTTTATAAAGAAAGCAAGTGAGGCGGGCCATTCGAAGTAACGTAACAAGATTCTATGTTGCACCATCTTCCACTCTTCCCGGGATCCGGGGTTTTTGAGAAAAGGTCCCATCCTTCAATATCATGATTGGGTCGACCAGGCCAGATCATGAGTGAATAGAAAATCGAAAACGTACATAGCTGTTCCAGCTGAAATACTTGGAATAATTATACCACTTCTACTAGGAGTAGCCTTTTTAGTGCTAGCTGAACGTAAAGTAATGGCTTTTGTGCAACGTCGAAAGGGTCCTGATGTAGTGGGATCGTTCGGATTGTTACAACCTATAGCAGATGGTTTGAAATTGATTCTAAAAGAACCTATTTCACCAAGTAGTGCTAATTTATCCCTTTTTAGAATAGCTCCAGTGGCTACATTTATGTTAAGTCTGGTCGCTCGGGCCGTTGTACCTTTTGATTATGGTATGGTATTGTCAGATCCGAACATAGGGCTACTTTATTTGTTTGCCATATCTTCGCTAGGTGTTTATGGAATTATTATAGCAGGTCGGTCTAGTAATTAGGGGGCGGCCGTTCGGTCGCCTATGATACTAGGACCAATAGGTAAAAATGGGTTTGTGCCGCAGGTGTTGAACGATCTACTCTACACAGGTGTGGGCTTACAAGGGCTAGGGCTCATAAATCCTTTCCATTCATCAATAGGGCCCTGGTCGGTCACTTTTCCGGGCCGGGATCGATAAGTGGAAGTCATAAAAAAGAGATGTTTCTCTTCGCACCTCAGATCAAATCAAGAGGCAATGTCATTGTCAAGCTGGCATATATATAAAAGGATATAAAAAAAAAAGGCTTTTTCAAAAAGGAAAAGGCTATACAATACATTAGTAGAAGTAAGCGTTAGCTTAGCCTACTCTACTAATGTATTGTATAGTAGGGTGTAGTATAATAGGCGAGCAAGTTAGCGAAGACGCTTAGGCTAATAGATAAGAGAGCGTCGGTGCGTAGCCTTCATTCTACTACGCTACGCAAAGGTTACGAAGTCACTTAGCTCGACGTTAGGAGAGTCAAGAGGGAACGCCATACCTACATATAAGAACCGCTGTTCGCTGCCTTTAGAAGGTCTAACCTTTCGCTCCCCTACTGAAAAGGGTCATTCACGCTTCGCCCCACTGATAGACTACTTAAGATTCAATTCAAAAGGCCCTAGCTTAGTTTCGAAAGCCTTTGTCATTGTCAGTCAACTAAGCGCGGGCCTGAGGCCCCCTACGAATCCGTAAATCTGAAGAGCATGCCGCAACAAAAGGATGGTCCCCTATGCATTTCATTCTTTCCGGAAGGGAAAAAAAGAGAGGACCCCCCCATCATGGTGAACCTCTCCTTGTGATCGGGATGAGGTAAATGCCTCCCAGCCGGGGGGCGGATCGAATCGGAGTTTCCTTAGGTATCCACCGACCTACAGTTATCCTTAAACTTCCGTGCTTGGTGGAGAAGAAGCGAACAAAGGTACGCTCGCTTGCTGTCTTGTTCTCTGCCTAAACTGGGATCGCTCGCCAGCTAGGTCAGATTGGAGCAACATTTATTGAGAACATATTACCCATCTTGGGGGACAAGGGGCGGAACGACCTCTCGATCTACTTACTGCAGCCCAGGAATAAAAACGTCCGTCTAGGCCTTCCCTGTTGCTCCGATCCCCCCTACGCCTAGGACGTTGTCTGGGCCAAGAGCCATAGTTAGTTGCTGTTTTCATTTGGTTGTTTTTTTCTCGTTGTTGATACCGGCAAGACCCAGCCAGATGATGTCTACTGGTTGGTAGTGAGAGGACTCTTAGTATCTGCATACCCCAAAGAAAAGGGGACGCTGATTAAAAAACAATCATTTGATTTTGTTTCTTGCTCTCCCTTATAAGCAGGAAAGGAGTCTATCTATCTGCCTAGCTTTGGTAGATTTCCCCCAACGCAATCCACAGAAATTCCACGAATCCCTTGGTGGATAAGTCCGACGACTCAGCAGCAGTTCGGAATCACGTTTCTCGTCTGGTGGATCTGATATAGAGTTAGGGGGCAATACATACCAAAAGGTACCATAAAAGAACTGTGGGCGAGGAAAACACGAACCACAGAGACTCGTGAGCAAAGGAAGAGGGATAGCGCAACCGCCTTCTGGAGTTCGTCCATAAAGAGATATCCGAGCGATAAGGAAACCTTTGACAGAACAATAAAAAAGAAGAATTTAGCAATAAAAAAAAAATGGATCTTCGGGACTTTCTTAACAAGAACAAAAAAGATGTAGGAAAATCGCCTCCAAATGAGCCGATCTAAAGCGACGTTCCTTAGTTTCAGGAAGTCGAGCGGGAGTGACTAGCCTTCCTTCAAAGGCCAGATGGGTGCCTTCACCTCTGCCTCTATCTCGAAAGAGATTAGTAAGGCGACGGTTCGTAGCGCTTACCATTCTTTGTGATTGCTTATTCGAAGCAGGCCGACTTTATGATATGAAAAGTGGCTAAAAAGCTCCATCCGGCAAAGAGAAGAAACAAGCCCTTCTTTTGCACTTCCCTCACTGTGTCAATTTATGCTAGAGCACCACCTATTCTTTTACAAAAGATAGACAGACGGGTCTTCAGGTGTCACCAATGTCCGATCTTCGGATGCTTGGCTATCTCGGATGCTCTTTTTAGGGATGCGAGAAAAGAAGCTGGGACAGGAAGGGATGTTGGAACATCACTCCTAGGAACTATAACAGATGTCATCACCTCATTAGGGGGAGGATGCTGGTTATTAATAAACTCTATTTGCGCCTTGAATCGGATTTGCTTGAATAGGCTCTGATTCTCAATTAACGAGGTCAACTAAAGGTGCCGACTTTACCTTTTTGCTTCTGGAACAAAATCCCCTGTCTCTTAATCACCCCTAGGAAGAAGCGCTTTAGTTATCGATCTCAATCAACACGTGCTACTTCAAGGTGAACAACTATGGGCGCTGGTGCTGAAGAAACTAATGACTCAGATGCTGAAGACGGGAATGCTTCTATGGAATAGCCTCCGTTGCCGGTTCTACTTATCATTCCGTTCTGTCACGATGTGCTTTATCTTCACCTCCTGGAGCTGGATAAGTATGGAGCTCTTCTGAGCAGAGTGAGTTCCGTAACATGGACTGCCTCGGAGCAAGGCCCTAGGTAGATGGTACGCTTCGCCTCCTTTGTTAGAGTGAGAAAAGACCACGGAAGGGGCTCTTTGCCAGAGCTGCATTATATTCATTGAGATTTCCTAAGGGCAAAGTGACGTCTGTAGCAAAGGCGGGAAAGGTCCCGGAGAGAGCTGATTGACCATAAATTTTCTCGGGTCTTTGGCTCTTTCGCCAGCTGTGAATGCCGTATTGGCTTTAGCAAAGCCTTTTCTTTTGAGGTATGTAGAGAATCTCAAAGCTTGCCGAGGGGATAGCGATCGACGCACTCCCTGAGTTGAAGGGCGCAAGGGCTGTAGCATTCTTTCTAGGAGGTCTCTTTCTCTCTAGCTTTCTTACTAGTGCCGCAGCTAATGCTAACTTCAACGTATTGTCGTAAAAATAAGAACTAAGAAAGCAAGAATCCGGAAATGACTTTAGCGAGAGCTGCTGTAGGTATTTGGAAATGGAAAGAGTTTTTCAGTTCTTCGATCCCCGCTCACTTCGCTAATGCTTCTCCTGCGCTTGACTGAAAAAGGAGATCCCAGACTTTCTAATCAATTCAAAGAGATGGCGCTTCCACTAGCTTTCTTCATAGATGAGATGAAGGCATCCGCCGATCAGACGATTTTCACGTCTTCGAACTGCTTGCTATCTTCAGAATGTGGAATAATAGACTAATTAATCAGAAAAGAAAGGGAGAAGAGCATATCCCTTGCCCTTCTTAGCCCTCCTTTTGCTTCCCTTACTTTCCATGTGGGGCTAGGTACGCGAAGGCTTATCCTCAACTGAGCTCATCTTCTTCATTGGCACCGAAAAGAGAGATCGTCCAATGGCGTCATAGAAGATAGTTAGACCTAACCCCATGAACTGAAGGAAGGGTAGGACTCTGACCGTACTTTCCGAGAGTAGACAATTCAAATAATGCCCCTCCGTAACCTAACTAGGACATGAGCACGGAACCTGTAGCTTCTCTTTTTCCATTGCCCTCATCGACTGGGAGTTTCCCGCGCTTTTTCTTTGTTTTGTTGAAGACAGCTGCCTGCGGCGCAGCTACGGTACGGACTTTATTTGAGGAGTGAGTGAAAGGCAATTCAAGTAGATTGGATTTCTCCTCTATCCCATCCTGACTCGTCCATTAACCCTCGCAACCGCCCTGGCAAGCTGTCTTATAGCTGTGAAAAAGGCATATCGGGAAATCTGTCCCTTTCTTGTCTAATATCTAAAGAGAATGGGAGACAGGATAGACTGTTCCCCCGAATCAATGAAATTAGATGCAGCTGCTCCCTCTCGTCGTCCAAGAACAATAGAAAGAGAGTGGCTAGCGCTCCCTCCGCTGAGACCTGTTGGCCGTCAACTGCTTCAACTGCAGATGCGGCTGAGCTAGATGTGCCATCAATAGCGAAGGAAGTGGCTGACGAAGCTCCTCTTCATAGACACATGTGGAATCCGTCCCTTTCAGCCCCTGAACCTAATGAATGGTACGCTGAGGCTTCTCCTTCCCCTGAAATCGGCCGTAAACAGACACTGCTTGAAGACAAGAAAGGTTGGGACAAAGACCTCTATTTCAAATCTCGTAGGAAGTGGAAAGGAAGTAGCTTGTGCTTGGCGTGCTCGCGAGCTCCGAAGCTGATGAAAGATTGAATTAACCTCGGGAACTCGTGAAAGCAGTTTCACTAATGGCCGAAGTCCTTCTTCGCGCACAGCCAGACCTTCTGCTCGATTCTTTCTTGCCTCAGCTGGGAAGAAGGCTGGAATCTCTCTCTCCCAGAATGTGATCTCTTTCTCTTCACTCCCCCTCCCCTTTTCATGTAAGGAGCCAAACAAAAAAGTGGACTTGCGGGCCAGCGATCTCACGAAGCTCCTCTCTAGTTAAAAAAGAATAGGACTACCCCTGCTACGAACATTCACATTCCCCAGCTTGAATCTACCCATAAACACGCGAAATCCCATCACATCAAACCTAAGAAGAAGAAAACCTTGACGACTTCTTTTGGCCTCCTTTTACATTTACAATGGGATTCAGACAAGGAGAGACATGCAGACTGATTCTCTTTTCTTACGTGAATGAGATACTACTGAAATGCAGATAGCTTTAACTCCTTCTTCCTTCTAGTAGGACTTAATACCGCCAATTAGTGCTTCAATCGGGCTTTTGGCTTTCTCCTTTTATACCGCTCCTGCCTTCCCTTTTGGGTACGAGTTTCAATTGGGAGAACTTGAACTAGCTAGGACGCCCTTGTTTGGGGCTTTAATTAAATGGATTAGCCTACCAGGCCTAAAAGTTTAGAAAAGTCCTTTCTTTCTATTCATAGAGAATCAATCCTCGGAATCGACGCACCTTCTAATTCGAATACTGTTTCCTTTA